TGGATATCGTAATTTAAGCAAGCACTTGTATGCTTATTTTATATGGAGTGCTAATTTGAGTATTGGAAACGTGATAAATTTGAATAAATATCTAGGGGGGAGCGTGTTAAAAATGGTGGTGGGTATATAAGGGGGGAAGGGGGGAATATGGATTAGTATGTATAATATAATTTTATGTCCTGCTACCATTAATTATGATGCTCGTGCCTACCATTATGGTGATGCTCAAGATGCAGTTAAGTCCAGCTACAATATATGCTCCGGGTCAGGGCCTCAGACGGCCATAGCTGAGTCCAAGCATCCCCAAAAATTAAAAAATACCAAATGCATGACATCACAGTTATGTGTGAGCATGGGCTGATTAGTCATTAGTCCATCGAGATGTCTTATTTAAGAGGAAAGAATGGGCGATCTTGTAAGGTATGGCCCTGAAGAAAGAACCAGATGTCTGATAAAATTCATTAAATAGCTACCCCCACAAGTTATGGGCCCGGAGCGAGAAGAGGGATCCCTGCCAAGCGGGTTGCTGGTTTCACGCGGCATGGTGATAAAGCTCGTGATCTAAAGGACGGGATATGCATGTTGACAAGAATTGATTTGATTTAATGTACTATGTACGATTAATAACTACATGTACTATGTACTATTAATGATATATTATACTTGCTTATACGCATGGGGCATATAATATAATGTACTATATACATAATATGTCCTAGTACATTAATATTATGTACTATACATCATCAAGTTCTATTACATTAATATTATAACTCAATTCATGTATAAATGAGATTTATACATTATTAATACGTAGGCCATTATTATGTTTTGAGTCTAAAGTTAGTGTTAAATTATAAGAGGTTTTAAGGATTTTAATACTGTAAAGGTTCTTGATAATTATGGAGGTATATCAATAGTTTGTCAGGGAATAGTTTAAATAGAACTTCAGCTTTGGGTGTTGATAGTGGGGCTATAGCTTCTTCCTTGAGTCTTGGGGAGGCTAGCTGTTCTCCTTTTCTGGTTTACAAGACCAGTGTATTACATATACTACAAAGACTTGTCTTCATTTTAAGAGATTATTTTCAATTATGCTAGATACCGGTATTATTACTAGGATGAGAAGGAAGTATATGATAGATGCTAGTTGTCCGATAATGATATATGGGTGTTCGACTGGTTGTCCTCCAATTCATGTAAGTGTTAGTAAGTCTGCCACTAAAATTCAGAATAGACATTGACTGAGAGGTCGGAATATTATGCTTCGTTGTTTAGATGTATGAAGTAGGGGTATAAGGATTAGAATGAGGATGGATAAGATTAAGGCTAGTACTCCTCCTAGTTTATTAGGGATTGATCGTAGAATTGCATATGCAAATAGGAAATATCATTCGGGTTTGATGTGTGGAGGTGTGTTTAATGGGTTTGCTGGAGTGTAGTTGTCTGGATCTCCAAGTAGGTCAGGTGTGAATAGTACCAGTAGTATTAAGATTAGGATTAGTAATAGGATGCCTAGAATGTCTTTGATAGTGTAGTAGGGATGGAATGGGATTTTGTCTGTGTCTGATGTAATTCCTGTTGGATTGTTGGATCCTGTTTCGTGGAGAAAGAGTAGATGGACTATTGCGAGTGCTGCGATAATAAATGGGAGAATAAAGTGGAAAGCAAAGAATCGGGTGAGTGTTGCTTTGTCTACTGAGAAGCCTCCTCAGATTCATTCGACTAGATTAGTACCAATATAAGGAATTGCTGAGAGAAGATTGGTAATAACTGTTGCTCCTCAGAAGGATATTTGTCCTCAGGGTAGGACATATCCTATGAATGCTGTGGCTATTACTGTAAATAGAAGAATGACTCCGATGTTCCATGTTTCTAGGAATATGTAAGATCCGTAGTATAGGCCTCGTCCTACATGAATAAACAGACAGATAAAGAATATTGATGCTCCATTTGCGTGCATATATCGGATAATTCAACCATAATTAACGTCTCGGCAGATGTGAGTGACAGAGGAAAATGCTGTTATTGTATCAGAGGTGTAATGTATTGCTAGAAATAGGCCTGTTAGAATTTGAAGGATTAGGCAGATGCCTAGTAGGGAGCCAAAATTTCATCAGGACGAGATGTTTGATGGGGCTGGGAGGTCAATGAATGCATTGTTTACAATTTTTATTAATGGGTGAGATTTTCGGATGTTGATCATTAGTGTTCTTGTAGTTGAATGACAACGATGGTTTTTCATATCATTAGTCATGGTTAGATTCCATGCGAGAATAATGATAGTATATATTGTATTTATTTTGAGTGTAGTTTTTGTGATTGGTTTTGTAGGATTTTCTTCGAAACCTTCACCTATTTATGGGGGATTAGGGCTGATTGTGAGTGGTGGGGTTGGTTGTGGGATTGTGTTGAACTTTGGTGGGTCTTTTCTGGGTTTAATAGTTTTTTTAATTTATTTAGGGGGAATGATGGTAGTTTTTGGTTATACGACGGCTATGGCTACAGAACAGTATCCTGAGATTTGGGTTTCTAATAAAACTGTTTTAGGAGCTTTTGTTACTGGTTTGTTAATGGAGTCTGTAATGGTTTATTATGTATTGAAGGATGAGGAGGTAGAGGTTGTGTTTAAGTTTAATGGTTTAGGGGATTGAGTAATTTATGACACAGGAGATTCTGGGTTTTTTAGTGAGGAAGCTATGGGAATTGCGGCTTTGTATAGTTATGGTACTTGGTTGGTTATTGTAACTGGTTGATCTTTATTAATTGGTGTTGTAGTTATTATGGAAATTACTCGTGGAAATTAAATAGAATAATACTAGTAAGAATTGTAACTAGGAAAGAGAGAAAGTATAGTTTGATTAGGCCTTTTTGGTTTGTGATTATTGTGGATATGTTTACTTGAATTAGTGAGGTAGTTTTTGGTAAGATGTTTTCTAGCCAGATTAGGTCTAGGAGAGAGGATGCTGATTTTTGGCTTATTGTTAGGTTTAGATAGGGGGCTAGACGGTGTATAATTGTGGGGAAATATCCTAGTAGGTTAGAGAATTTAAATGTGTTTGATGGATAATTAAATTTTAGGTTTTGGGTTATATTATTAATTTCTAATGCTAAAATAAAACCTAGGACTGTGACTGTTAGGGCTATTATTTTTAAGTAGTAGGGCATGGTTATTTGGGGTACTGTTGTTGGGGGAATATTGTTTGAGATGATGAATCCGGCGAAAAGACTTCCGATTAGAAGGCGTTTGATGGAGTTAATTAGAAGGGGGTTGTTTTCATTGATGATAATTAGGGTTGGAAATCGAGGTTGTCCTAGGAGTGCAAAAAAGATAATGCGGGTGCTGTAGATAGCTGTGAAAGAGGTGGCGATTAATGTTATTAAGAGGGCTCAGGCGTTGGTATATGACGTGTTGGCGGCTTCGATAATTAGGTCTTTGGAATAGAACCCAGTAAGGAAGGGAATTCCTGTTAGTGCGAGGCTGCCAATGATTAGGGCTGTCGTGGTAAATGGTATGGCTTTAAACAAACCTCCTATTTTTCGAATATCTTGTTCATCGTTTAGACTGTGAATAATGGAACCGGAGCATATAAATAGTATAGCTTTAAAGAAGGCGTGGGTGCAGATATGGAGGAATGCTAGGTATGGTTGGTTAATGCCGATTGTTACTATTATGAGGCCTAATTGGCTAGATGTGGAGAAGGCAACGATTTTTTTAATGTCGTTTTGGGTGAGGGCACATATTGCTGTAAATAGCGTGGTGATAGCCCCTAAGCATAGTATAATAGATTGGATGAATTTGTTATTTTCTGTTAGTGGGTAGAAGCGGATTAATAAGAAAATGCCTGCTACTACTATTGTGCTTGAATGGAGTAGTGCTGAAACAGGAGTAGGGCCTTCTATTGCAGATGGTAATCAAGGATGTAGGCCGAATTGGGCTGATTTTCCGGTTGCAGCTAGTACAAGACCTATTAGAGGTACATTAGAATTTTCTGGGTTTAGTATGAAGATTTGTTGAAGGTCTCAGGTATTAAGATTGGTTAGAAATCATGCTATTGCTAGGATAAATCCAATGTCTCCGATGCGGTTATATAGGATTGCTTGGAGGGCTGCTGTATTTGCATCTGCTCGTCCGTACCATCATCCAATAAGTAAGAATGATATAATTCCGACGCCTTCTCAGCCAATAAATAGTTGGAATAGGTTATTTGCTGTAACAAGGATTAATATGGTAATGAGAAATAATAAAAGGTATTTAAAAAATTTATTAATATTTGGGTCTGAGTGTATGTACCATATTGAGAACTCTATAATAGATCATGTGACAAATAATGCTACTGGAACAAATATTATTGAAAAATAGTCTATTTTGAAGCTAAGTGATAATTTAAGAGTTTGGATGGTTAATCAGTGTCAGTTTGAAATAATTATTTCTTGGCCCGTATGAATAAATATTATTGTGGGAATTATGCTAGTCATGAAGGCATATGAGATAGTTGTTTTTACGTAGAGAGGGTAGTTAATAGTCTTGTAAGTATTGAAGCTTGTTATTACGATCGGTACAGTTAATAAGAGCAGGGTAATTAGTGCGAAGGAGGAGAATAGGTTAATTACTTTTATTTGGAGTTGCACCAATTTTTTGGTTCCTAAGACCAATGGATAACTACCATCCTTTAAAAGTTTGAAAAAGCCATGTTGTTAGACATGGGAGCATAGAATTAGCAGTTCTTGCATACTTTTTCGGTAAATAAGAAGGTAGCAAACTTCTATTATTAGATTCACAATCTAGTGTTTTTCTTAAACTATATTTACAGTAGAGAGGTCCTAGGATAATTTTTGGGTTTAGGGATAGTAGTAGAAGAGGTAGGATGTGTAATGATATAAGGGCATTTTCTCGTGTAAAAGAGGGTGAGATATTGTTAATATGGTGGGTGTATTTTCCTCGTTGTGTTGTGATTAGTATATATAAGGAGTATAGGGCAGTGATTACTATGTTCACTCCTATCAAAATAATTGTAATGTTAGACCACGAGAAGGTTGATATTACTACGAATAATTCTCCGACTAGATTAATTGTTGGTGGTAAAGCTAGATTAGTTAAACTTGCTAGGAGTCATCAGGTGGCTATTAGGGGTAGGAGTGTCTGTAGGCCACGGGCTAGAATTATTGTTCGACTGTGGATGCGCTCGTAGTTAGAGTTTGCTAGGCAGAAAAGCATAGAAGATGTGAGACCGTGTGCAATTATCAGGGCTGTAGCTCCTATGTAGCTTCAGGGTGTTTGGATAAGAATAGCTACGATGACAAGTGCTATGTGGCTAACGGAGGAATATGCGATGAGTGATTTTAAGTCTGTTTGGCGGAGGCAAATCGAGCTAGTTATGATTATGCCTCATAGGGATAGCATGATAAATGGGTATGCTATAAATTCAGTAGTTGGATTTAGGAATATTGTGATTCGTAGCATGCCGTATCCTCCTAGTTTTAGTAAGATGGCTGCAAGGACTATAGAGCCTGCGATAGGAGCTTCTACGTGGGCTTTTGGTAGTCAGAGGTGGAGGCCGTATAGTGGTATTTTTACTATGAAAGCTATTATGCATGCTAGTCATATAAATACATTTGATCAGGAGTCAGATATTGGTTGTACTCAGTATTGGAGTATTAAAAAGTTCAGGGATCCTACTGTATTTTGAATGTAGACTAGTGCTACTAACAGTGGAAGAGAGCCTGCTAGTGTATAGAACAGGAAATAGAGACCAGCATTTAGACGTTCTGTTTGGTTCCCTCAGCGGGTGATGATGATGAGTGTTGGGACTAGTGTTGCTTCAAATAAGATATAAAAAAGAATTAATTCTGTAGCGGTAAAAGTTATAATTAGGAATAGTTGTAGTAGAATTAGTATAGTGATAAATAGTTTTTTTCGGGTTAAGTTTTCTTTTGATAGGTGATATTGGCTAGCTATTAGTATTAGGGGGAGGAGTCATATAGTTAAGATTAGTAGGGGTGTTGATAGAGAGTCGGAGAAGAAAACTAATGAGAAGTTAAGACTATTGTCGCTAAATTGGTTTATGAGAAGTAGACTTGAAAGACTAATTAGCAGACTGTGGGTTGTAGAATTAATTCAGATTATATTATTTTTTGATAATCAGGTTAGGGGTATAAGTATTATTGTGGGAATAATATATTTTAGCATTGGAGTAGATTAAGGTTTTGTACGTAGTCGGTACCATATGTATTTGATACTATTACTAGTAGGGATAGGCCTAGTGCTGCTTCACAAGCTGCGAAGACTAGCAGGATAATAGGTATTATACTAGCTAGGGTGAAATGGGCGTTTAGGATTGTTAAGGTAGCTATAATGAATAGGGATAGCATTATTCCTTCTAGACATAAAAGGGATGATATCAAATGAGATCGGTATATTAGTAAGCCTGTGAGAGATACTGTAAATGCTATTATAATATTTATATAGACTAGGGACATTTGGTAATTATGAATTTGATCATAATCTAATGAGTCGAAATCATTTATTTTATTTTAAACTAAATACCATATTCGGTTCATTCTAGGCCCTTTTGAGTTCATTCGTAGGCTAGACTTACAGCTAGTAGTAGAATTAGAAAGAGGGCCATGGTGAGTATAGTGTTTAGGTTAGTAGTTTGTGAAGCTCAGGGTAATGGTAGGAGAAGTGCAATTTCTAGGTCAAAGAGGAGAAATGTGATCGCTACCAGGAAAAATTTTATAGAGAAGGGTAGACGGGCTGATCCTATTGGGTCAAATCCGCATTCATATGGGCTTGTTTTTTCGGAGTATACGTTTAGCTGGGGAAGTCAGAATGCGATGGTGACAAGTAGTGTGGCTAATGTAAGGTTAGTCAGAAGGGCTAGTATTAGGTTTATTATTCTTTTTCGGACTTAACCGAAACTAACTGATTGGAAGTCAGTTGTACTAGTTGATACTAAAAGAATATGAACCTCATCAATAAATTGATACGTAGAGGAAAAGTCATACTACGTCTACAAAATGTCAGTATCAAGCGGCAGCTTCGAAGCCGAAGTGGTGATTGGAAGTAAAATGGAATTTTAGTTGGCGGAAGAAACAGACAATTAAGAAAGTAGATCCAATAATGACATGGAGACCGTGGAAGCCTGTGGCTACGAAAAAAGTAGAACCGTAGACTCCGTCCGAGATAGTGAAGGGTGCTTCATAGTATTCTGAGGCCTGTAATAGTGTGAAATATACGCCCAGTGCGATAGTAATAAATAAAGCTTGTAATATGTGGTTGCGATTTCCCTCTATAAGGCTGTGGTGAGCTCATGTGATGGAAACCCCCGAAGCTAGTAGGACGGAGGTATTAAGTAGTGGGACTTCTAGGGGGTTGAGTGGATGGATGCCTGTTGGAGGTCAGCAACCGCCTAGTTCAGGTGTAGGGGCAAGGCTTGAGTGGTAAAATGCTCAGAAGAATCCAGTAAAGAATAATACTTCAGAAATAATGAAAAGGATTATTCCATAGCGGAGACCCTTTTGGACGGTTGGGGTGTGATGTCCTTGAAAGGTGCTTTCTCGGATAATATCCCGTCATCATTGGTATATTGTAAGTATGTTTGTGGTCAGGCCAATTATTAACAAGGCTGTTGAGTTAAAGTGGAATCATATAATCAGGCCAGATGTTATGAGAAGGGCTGATAAGGCTCCTGTGAGAGGTCAGGGACTTGGGTTTACCATATGGTAGGCGTGGGTTTGGTGTGTCATTATGTGTTGTCGTGCAGGTATAGGCTAACTAGAAGAGTAAATACGTAAGCTTGGATTATGGCAACTGCAAACTCGAGAATTGTAAGTAGGATCAGGATGATAAATGTGATGAGAGCTGTTGTGGTACTGATATTTATTAGTGCGAGTGTGGCTCCTCCAATCAGATGAATTAATAGATGTCCTGCAGTAATATTGGCTGTTAATCGTACTGCTAAGGCTATTGGTTGAATAAAGAGACTAATAGTTTCGATAATTACTAGTATAGGAATTAGTGGTGTAGGTGTTCCTTGTGGTAGGAAGTGAGCGAGAGATGCTTTAGTCTTGTTACGGAATCCTGTAATTACAGCACCTGCTCATAAAGGAATAGCCATGCCTAGATTTATTGATAGTTGTGTAGTTGGTGTAAATGAGTGGGGAAGTAGGCCTAGTAAATTTGTCGAGCCAATAAATAGAATTAGAGATATTAGTATAAGTGTTCATGTTTGTCCTTTAGTGTTATGAATCCCCATTATTTGTTTTGATACAAGTTTAAGTATTCATTGTTGGAGGGAGAGGAGACGATTGTTGATTAATCGATTTGATGTTGGGAATAATAGACTGGGGAATATAACAATGAGAGTGGCGAGAGGAAGGCCTAGAATTATTGGGGTAATGAAAGAGGCAAATAGATTTTCGTTCATTTTGTTTCTCAAGGGGTATTTTGTTTTTGTGCTTTAGTTGATGTTGACTCAGGACTGTGAAAGAAATTGTGTTTTGAGATTTTTAGTTGAAAAATAATGAAAAGAGTTAGAAATATTGACAGAATTATTATGAGTCATGTGGATGTGTCTAGTTGTGGCATATCATCAAGGAGAGTGTTTTACTCTCAATCTCTAACTTAAAAGGTTAGTGCTGGAATAGCTTCTTGGTGATTTTATAGTATTGATGCAGATCATTTTTCAAAGTATTTTAGTGGGACTAATTCTAGAACAATAGGTATAAAGCTGTGATTGGACCCACAAATTTCTGAACACTGTCCGTAATATAGACCTGGTCGGGTTGATATAAGGGTTGTTTGGTTTAGGCGACCTGGAATTGCATCTGTTTTTAGCCCTAAGGAAGGTACAGCTCATGAGTGTAATACGTCTTCAGAGGAAATTAATATTCGGATTGTTATTTCTATTGGTAGTACCACTCGGTTATCTACTTCTAGTAGTCGTAGTTCTCCTGGTTTCAACTCTGATGTTGGGATTATATAGGAGTCAAAATTTAGATCTTCATAGTCTGTATATTCATAACTTCAATATCATTGGTGTCCTATGGTTTTTACTGTAAGAGAAGGATTGTTGATTTCATCTATTATATACAAGATTCGCAGGGATGGGAGAGCAATTAGAATTAGAATAATAGCAGGTAAGATTGTTCAAATTGTCTCGATCTCTTGTGCATCTATTGTACTAGTATGGGTTAGTTTTGTTGTTAGTATAAGGGAAATAATGTAGAGCACTAGTGAGCTAATTAGAAAGACAATTATTAGCGTATGATCATGAAAATGTAGCAGTTCTTCTATAATGGGTGATGTTGCATCTTGAAAGCCTAATTGTATGGGGTACGCCATATGAGGTGTACAGGATTTTCACTTGTAACTTAACTTCGACAAAGTTATGTAATATTTTACTAACATCTCATTGATTGAGAAAGACATAATGGTTATGATGTTGGCTTGAAACCAGTAATAGGGGGTTCGATTCCTTCCTTTCTTATTTTGAGTTAATATATGTAGGTTCTTCAAATGTGTGATATGGTGGGGGGCATCCGTTTAGTCACTCTAGATTTGTTGTAGTTAGATCTACAGTTAGGACTTCTCGCTTGGATGCAAATGCTTCTCAGATAATAAAAATTATTAGCATAACTGCTGTTAGGGAAATAAATGAACCTATAGATGAGATAGTATTTCATATTGTATACGCGTCTGGGTAGTCAGAGTAGCGTCGTGGTATTCCGGATAATCCAAGAAAGTGTTGTGGAAAGAAGGTTATGTTTACACCTACAAATATAATTACGAAGTGGATTTTAGCTCATGTATTGTTAAGGGTGTAGCCTGAGAATAGTGGGAATCAGTGTACAAATCCCCCTATAATAGCAAATACAGCTCCTATTGACAGTACGTAATGAAAGTGTGCAACTACATAGTAGGTGTCATGAAGAACAATATCTAAGGAGGAGTTAGCTAGAACAATTCCGGTCAGACCTCCTACTGTAAAAAGGAAGATAAAGCCTAGGGCTCATATCATAGTGGGAGATCACTTGATATTGCCTCCGTGGAGTGTTGCTAGTCAACTAAAGACTTTTACTCCAGTTGGAATAGCAATAATTATAGTGGCGGATGTAAAGTAGGCTCGTGTATCAACGTCTATTCCGACTGTAAACATATGGTGGGCTCATACGATAAACCCTAAAAATCCAATTGACATTATAGCCCAGACTATACCTATGTACCCAAATGGTTCTTTTTTTCCTGAGTAATAAGTTACAATATGAGAGATTATTCCAAAGCCAGGTAGAATAAGAATATATACTTCAGGATGTCCAAAGAATCAGAATAAGTGTTGATATAGGATGGGATCTCCTCCTCCTGCTGGGTCAAAGAAGGTAGTGTTTAGATTTCGGTCTGTAAGTAATATTGTAATGCCAGCTGCTAGTACAGGGAGTGATAAAAGTAGTAGTACGGCAGTAATTAACACCGATCATACAAATAAGGGAGTTTGATATTGTGATATAGCTGGGGGTTTTATATTGATAATTGTTGTAATAAAATTAATAGCTCCTAGAATTGAGGAAACACCTGCTAAGTGCAGAGAAAAGATAGTTAGGTCTACAGAGGCTCCTGCGTGGGCCAGATTACCAGCTAAAGGGGGATATACAGTTCAGCCTGTTCCTGCTCCGGCTTCAACTATGGAGGATGCTAGAAGTAGTAAGAAAGAAGGGGGGAGGAGTCAGAAGCTTATATTGTTTATTCGGGGGAAGGCTATATCAGGAGCGCCAATTATCAGGGGAACTAGTCAATTGCCAAACCCTCCAATTATGATTGGTATAACTATGAAGAAAATTATCACAAATGCATGTGCTGTAACAATTACATTGTAGATTTGGTCATCACCGAGCAGGGTTCCAGGTTGACCTAGTTCGGCACGGATTAGCAGGCTTAAGGCTGTTCCTACTATACCAGCTCAAGCACCAAATAGTAAATATAAAGTACCGATGTCTTTATGGTTGGTTGAGAATAGTCAGCGGTTAATGAACATGGGTAAAATGGCTGAGTGAGGCATTAGACTGTAAATCTAAAGACAGAGGTTGAATTCCTCTTTTTACCAAGTCCTGTGGTGAATTTCACGTTGAATTGCAAATTCAGAGAAGCAGCTTCAATTCTGCCGGGACTTCTCCCGCCTTTTTTTTCTCGCGGCGGGAGAAGTAGATTGAAGCCAGTTGATTAGGGTATTTAGCTGTTAACTAAAGTTTCGTGGGGGTGGATCCCACCAATCTAGTGAGGACTTAGCTTAATTAAAGTAGTTGATTTGCATTCAATTGATGTAAGATATAGTCTTGCAGTCCTTATCAGGAATTAAGTAAATTATACTTGCTTAGGGCTTTGAAGGCTCTTGGTCTGTTTAACCTAAATTCCTATTCTAGCACTGATAGAATTGGTGTGAGTGGTAGTAGTAGGGTAGATATTACAGTTATTGTTGGTAGTAAAGTTATTTGTTTTGTATTGGAGAATTGTCATTTTATTTTTATGTTATTTGTGGAGGGGAATATTGTTAGTGCAGTGGAGTATGTGAGTCGTATATAAAAGTAAAGGTTTAGTAGTGCTGTGATTGCTATGAGGGTAGGTATGATGATACTATTGTTTTTTGTCATTTCTTGGATAATTAGTCATTTTGGTATAAATCCTGAGAGTGGAGGGAGTCCTCCTATTGATAGAAGGGTAGCGAGGACTAGGGTGGTTATGATGGGTGCTTTGTTTCATGTATGTGATAGTGATAAGGTAGTAGTAGTTGAGTTAGCTATAAATAGTATAAATATAGTGGAAGTTATGATAATGTAGATAATTAAGTTTAGTAATGTTATAGTGGGGTTATATGGTAGAATTGCTGTTATTCAGCCTATGTGGGCAATTGATGAGTAAGCTATGATTTTTCGCAGTTGAGTTTGGTTTAATCCTCCTCAACCTCCGATTATAATTGATAGTATTGATAGGGTTAGGATTAGATTTAGATTAATGGATGGAAAGATTTGATAAAATACTGACATAGGGGCTAATTTTTGTCATGTGAGTAGAATTAGGCCAGATGACAGGGGAATGCCTTGTGTTACTTCTGGAACTCAAAAGTGAAATGGAGCTATTCCTAGTTTTATAGCGAGGGCTATTGTTATAAGTATGGATGCTATTGGGTTAAATAGTTTTATTACGGTTCATTGACCTGAATATATTAAGTTAATGATAATGGCTATTATTAGTAATATTGAGGCTGTTGATTGGGTTAGAAAATATTTAGTTGATGCTTCTGTGGCTCGTGGGTTGTGTTTTTTTATTATGATAGGAATAATGGCGAGTATATTTATTTCAAATCCAATTCAGATGAGTAGTCAATGGGAACTAATTATGACGATAATGGTTCCTAGTATAATCGTTGATAGGATAATAATAAAGATGATTGGGTTTATTAGTACGGGAAGGATATAAACCAACATTTTCGGGGTATGGGCCCGATAGCTTAATTAGCTGACCTTACTATTAGAATTTGGTGTAGTTGGAAGCACGAAGAGTTTTGGGTTCTTAGGAGTAGGTTCAATTCCTATAGTTCTAGAAATAAGAGGATTTAAACCTCTATTATTTACTCTATCAAAGTAACTCTTTTGTCAGACATATTTCTTATGTTTGAGGGGGAATGCTTGATAGAAGAATGGGTAGTGATACATGTCATATGCATAGGGCCAGTGTTAGAGGTAAAAAATTTTTTCATAATAAGTGCATTAGTTGGTCATAGCGGAATCGGGGGTAGGATGCTCGAATTCACAGAAAGGAGATTGTAAGTAGTAGTGATTTGATGATAAAATTAATTGTGTATAGTTCTGGTAGATATGGATTGTGGAATGCTCCTAGAAATAGAATTGTTGTAAAAATGTTTATTATAATAATATTTGCGTATTCTGCCATAAAGAATAGGGCAAATGGTCCTGCTGCATATTCTACGTTAAAGCCTGAGACTAATTCTGATTCTCCTTCGGTGAGGTCGAATGGAGCTCGGTTTGTTTCTGCTAGCGTTGAGATAAATCATATTATTGCTAAGGGTCATGCCGGAAAAATTAGTCATACTTGTTCTTGTGTGATAATTAGGGTGGAAAGGGTATAAGATCCACTTATTAGTAGTACGGATAGTAGAATAATTGCTAGTGTAACTTCGTATGAGATTGTTTGTGCTACTGCTCGTAGTGCTCCGATTAGTGCGTATTTTGAGTTGGAGGCTCAGCCTGATCAGAGAATGGAATATACAGCTAGGCTTGATATGGCTAATATAAATAGGACTCCTAAGTTTATGTTGATGAGTGGGTAGGGTATGGGTAAGGGGATTCATATGGTTAGAGCTAAGCTCAGAGCTAGAATAGGTGCCAAGATAAACATTGAAATTGATGATGTAGCTGGTCGTAGTGGTTCTTTGATGAAGAGTTTGATTGCATCGGCGATAGGTTGGAGTAGGCCATATGGACCTACGACATTAGGGCCTTTTCGAAGTTGTATATACCCTAAGACTTTTCGTTCTACTAGTGTAAGAAATGCTACGGCTAGAAGGATAGGGATAATTAGCATTAGAATGTTAATTATAAACATTTTTGTTAAGGAGAGGATTTGAATCTCTGATTATAAAGGCTTAAGTTTTACGCAATTACCGGGCTCTGCCACCTTAACTTGACCCTTGTCTAGGGTGTGACTTGTTTACGGAGTTAATTAAGATGAAATCATTAATTGATTTAAGGCGCTTGGTTGAAGTTGGCCTTATTTCTCTTGTCCTTTCGTACTGGGAGAAATGTATAATAGATAGAAACCGACCTGGATTACTCCGGTCTGAACTCAGATCACGTAGGACTTTAATCGTTGAACAAACGAACCTTTGATAGCGGTTGCACCATCTGGGTGTCCTGATCCAACATCGAGGTCGTAAACCCTATTGTCGATATGGACTCTTGAATAGGATTGCGCTGTTATCCCTAGGGTAACTTGTTCCGTTGATCAAATTTCTTTGGATCAATAAGCGATAGTGTGATTTGACTTGTTAGTCTAGTCTTTAAAATCGTTCGGAGGATTTTTTGTTCTCCGAGGTCACCCCAACCAAAACTGCTAGTCTATTAAGAGTGTTGTTATCCCTTGATGGTTATATTTATTTTCCTTAGACTAGTTAGTTAAAGCTCCATAGGGTCTTCTCGTCTTATTAGTTTATTTCCGCCTCTTCACGGAAAGGTCAATTTCACTGATTGGAAGTAAGAGACAGTAGAACCCTCGTGTGGCCATTCATACAAGTCCTTATTTAGAGAACAAATGATTATGCTACCTTTGCACGGTCAGGATACCGCGGCCGTTTAACGATTGTCACTGGGCAGGCAGTGCCTCCAATATTGGAAATGCAGGAGGTGATGTTTTTGGTAAACAGGCGGGGTTCGTGTTTGCCGAGTTCCTTTTACTTCTTTTAATCTTTCCTTGAGTGCATTCCTGTGTTGGGTTAACAGTATGGCTAATAAATTATTTATTGTTAGGTTAATATTATTTGCTGTTAATAGTCAGAATATTATCAGATACTGACTTAAGCTTATGCAAGGAGAAGATACTTCTTGTTACTCATGTTAACATTATTGCTTCTATTTTTTAATAGATTGGTCCAGTATTGAGCTAGGAGTTGATTATTTACTAGTGGAATTAATATTGTTTTTATTGTTGAGCTTTAACGCTTTCTTAATTGGTGGCTGCTTTTGGGCCTACTATGGTGTTGTTAGATTTTACTCTCTAGTCAAGGTTGTATCCATTTCTAAAAGGCTGTACCTTTTTAGACTAACTTTTAAAAATACAGTGAAATTTGTTTGGTTTTTAGTATATTTAAAGCTGAACTTAAATTCATTTCCTGGACAACCAGCTATCACCAGGCTCGTTGGGCGTGTCACCTCTACCTATAAATCTTCTCACTATTTTGCTACATAGATGAGTTGGTTCTTAATAAACTGTTCATAGGTAGCTCGTCTGGTTTCGGGTAGCTTAGCTGAAATTCGTTTTGTTAAGCTTTATACTAGTTAACTCATTATGCAAAAGGTACAAGGGGTAATCTTTGCTTTCTTATACTTTGAATAGCTTCTTTCATCGTTCCCTTACGGTACTCTCTCTATAGCGCCAAGTTAAAATTTCTATCTCCTATACTTTAAGACATTAAGTAAATGTTTTGTTTTATTTTATTTTGATAATTGGGTTAAATAAAGTAGTGGGCTAGTTTTAGTTCAAGATATCCGTGGTATATGAAATCTTCTAGGTGTAAACTAGGTGCTTTGTTTAAGCTATATCTTGATTTGTCCAAGCACACTTTCCAGTATGCTTACCTTGTTACGACTTGTCTCCTCTCATATGGTTAATGTGCGTAAATATGTTTTGGTACATCATGTTTATTTGAGGAGGGTGACGGGCGGTGTGTGCGTGCTTCATGGCCTAATTCAACTAAGCACTCTATTCTTAGTTTACTACTAAATCCTCCTTTGGTTATTAGTTTCATAATAACTTTCGTATTGGATTTTCTTGAGGTAGAAAATGTAGCCCATTTCTTTCCACTCCATAGGTTACACCTTGACCTAACGTTTTTATGTATTATGGTTGTGCTTACTTTTGTTCCTTTTTAGGGTTTGCTGAAGATGGCGGTATATAGACTGTATTAGCAAGGATTGGTGAGGTCTATCGGGGTTTATCGATTATAGAACAGGCTCCTCTAGAAGGGTGTGAAGCACCGCCAAGTCCTTTGAGTTTTAAGCTGTTGCTAGTAGTACTCTGGCGAATAATTTTGTTATATAATTATTTGTGTTTAGGGCTAAGCATAGTGGGGTATCTAATCCCAGTTTGGGTCTTAGCTATAGTGTGTCAGCGATCGTAGAATTACTTTCGTCATTTATTTTTGTTATAACTATGGCTTTTTACAGCTTAATTAAAATTTAACTCTATTTAATTAGGAGCTTTAACACGCTTTACGCCGTATTCCTATTAACTTGGGTTAATCGTATGACCGCGGTGGCTGGCACGAGATTTACCAACCCTAATTAATATAACTTAGTCAAATTTTCATTTATGGCTTAATTTCTATCACTGCTGTCTCCCGTGGGGGTGTGGCTAAGCAAGGTGTTGTGAGCTACAAGGTGTGTGCTTGATACCTGCTCCTCTTAGTCTCATTGACTTGGAGGGCATTTTCACCGGGGCGTGGATGCTTGCATGTGTAAGTTTATTAATAATCAATAGGAAGGCTGGGACCAAACCTGTGTGTTTATGGAGTTTATATACCCATCTAGGCATTTTCAGTGCCTTGCTTTAATATTAAGCTACATTAAC